TATCTTAATTTAATTTTACGTAATGATCAATGAATTCGGCTGAATTCTATATCTACATGCGTAAAAATCCTAGCAAGAATCTAATCTATTCTATAAAGATTATAAATATAAAATTTGCCCTGGAATTGACCAAGACCCAATACTAATATTATTCTTTATTAGTGTAGAATGGAAATATAGATGGGGCGTGGCCAAGTGGTAAGGCAACGGGTTTTGGTCCCGGTATTCGGAGGTTCGAATCCTTTCGTCCCAGGTATATACATTGTATCAGAGTAAAAGTTTATTTTTAAAATAAAATAACGTTATGTTTAAATGCCTAATATTGGATAGAATTTATTTTAAATTTTTGAATGATTCTTTTATGAATCATATCTTTGTTTTTCACAACATATAGATATAACTAAATAGATTTGTTTGTGGTCAAGATATGATGGTAACATAGGTCACACCCTAGTTGAATTTAACTAATTAAAAAAAGTATGGCGGATTTTTCATCATATGTTCATTTCCTTCATATTGAAGGGGTTTAGCTACTTAATTTGAAGAAAAACCTTACGTCTCATATCTTTTTGAATTTTCAATGATACATTTTTTTTTAATCACAATAAGAAAGAGCCCTTCTTTCCTATCTCTTATTCTTTATCTATTCAAATTAAACTTAAATGGGGTAGCCAAATTATTAGGATCTCCTTATTCTAAACAATAGGGAGGTTATTACATTCAATTAATGGAACAATTAATGGGATTAAGTCTCTTAAGACAAGACTGGGTTTGGATAAATTAAAAAATTAGGAGCAAGCGCCTAATCTGGACTTGTTTGTCTTTGTCCCTAGAGAGTCTCCTTTCCTCAAAGGGGATCCTTTTTTGTTCTGATTCAGCATTCCCAGAGAGTCGTGAGGTAGATAGTTCTTAATTAGTAACAGTAACGGGAGGTCTTCATTTAAATATATGTGTATGTCCAAATATCATTAACAACGAATCAAGTTACATATGTAACGGATCCATAATAAAGACTGTAGTTCAGTCTATCTGATAGGTACGAAAAACACCTATTCGTTCATCTTATCTTATTAATAATAAAATTTTAATCGAAAGAACAAGTACCTAAATCTTCTCTTAGATCAGTTTTTTTTATCTATCTCACACAAAAAAAGATGGGGTTTTTGTTCATCTTTGGTATTCAAAAAAGTGCTAAATGGGCCATATTGAGTCACTTTAAGATGTAGAGTAAAAAAGAATTCATTTATTCATATTCGTATTCTTTCTATACTTCTATTAGTTTTTTTTAATAATTTAATAAAAAGTAAAGTGTTGCATTCATACAATAACATACAATAATAGGTGGGGTCTTACTAAGATTGCGTCAGAAAACTTTTTGCCATCTTTGTATAGAAGAAGTTGTATAGAAGAAAAAGGGTATAGCTTTATATGTTTATGTATCGACGGAACCAATGACTATTCATGATTCCATAATTGAATCAATTCCATATGGCTTCCAAATTAGAGGAATTTTTTGTTATGGTAAAACTTCGTTTGAAACGATGTGGTAGAAAGCAACGTGCGACTTGAAGGACACAATCCGGTGTGGAGTTTTATTCTTACATCCGCCATCTTTTATAAGAATGAAGGTGCTCTTGGCCCGACATCTGTTCTGTTTTCACTATAATCCTTCTTTTTGTTAGGTTGTAATGAATATAGTACATGATGGAGCTCGGGTAGAAAGTATGGATTCATCTTTCAGAGGGCAAGAATCTAGGGTTAATACCAATCAATAAATTGGAACAACTTCGTAAGTATATCATATATATAAATATATAAATATAAAGGATCCAATTCAGTCAAGTTTTTAATTAAAAAGTAAAATTTGTTGGAATTGATAAAACTCTTTCGATTCAAAGTGTATCGCGCGGGAATCGAGCGTTTATCTGATTCTTTGATAGAAAGAAATCACAAAAGGGGTATGTTGCTGCCATTTTGTAAGGATTAAGAAGCACCGAAGTAATGTCTAAACCCACTGATTTAAAACAAAGAAAAAGGATCCCAGAACAAGGAAACGCCGTTTTTCCATTGTCTCAATAACTGGATAATAATAAAGGATTAAAGGAGACAAACAAGAGGGGGTTAAAGACCATTCAAAAAATTAAATAAATTGCCTAAAGATTTTTTTCTTTTAAGCTATTTGAGAATTATCCAACTTGAGTTATGGGTACAAATGATTTTTTATTTTTTCAGTAAGGAGGAAGAAAAAAATAAGTTAAATCCCATTCTAATTTATTTTATAAACTCCTTTTTGCCAATTCTATACGTAGACAAAACTCCAAATCATTTTTTCTCGAGCCGTACGAGGAGAAAACTTCCTATACGTTTCTAGGGGGGGTCTTGTTCATTTACTTAGATCTATCCCAATGAGCCGTTTATCGAATCGTTGCAATTGATGTTCGATCCCGAAGAGAAGGAAGAGATCTTCGGAACGTGGGTTTTTATGATCCGATAAAGAATCAAAGTTATTTAAACGTTCCCGCTATTCTAAATTTCCTTGAAAAGGGCGCTCAGCCTACAGGAACTGTTCGGGATATTTTAAAAAAGGCGGAGGTTTTTAAGTAGCTTGGTCCTAATCAAACAAAATTTAATATTTAATAAAGGAGTAGTAATTCTTATATAAATTTTTGGATATATATATTTCCCTTTTTGGATTCTACTCATATCTTTTTTTCATTGCTTCTATAAAATTTCATATTCTAGAACGACAAAACCCGAGTTGTTTGATCCTAGAAATATAAAATTATGGGAATTCCTTCAATTGGTCGGTTTTCGTTGGAACTTTACTAATAAGTAATAACCAAGAAATACTCCTTTTTTTATTCTAGTTACTTATTATTGATTTATTGATTGAATAAAATAAATCTGATATTTTTTTTATACTTCTTCCTTTTTTATTCCTCTATCTAAACTTTTTTTATCTATGTAGTGCCAATCCAACACAAGCCCTTTTTTATTTAATAGTATAAATATAAATCTGAAATTTTTAATAGTAAATTCCATTTATTTTGTTTTTCCATTGTATTCTTTTTTCAACATTTATATTGACAACAGTGTATCGAACAAATATAATTCATCCTGATAAGTAGATAAATTTTTTTCTGTCCCAGAAGTTTTATTTTTACCTTACATTATTTAAATTATATTATATATTATTTAAATGATGGGATTCATTGGATTCTCTTTAATACAATTTGAGCTAAGATATAATAAGAATAGGTGTTTTAATTTGAAAAGTCGATAACATAAGAACTAAGGGGTGGTCTATAAATTTGACATTTATCTATCTTTTTTTTTTATTTAGATTGTATCTACAGAACCTTTTTCTATTCGGGTTGCTAACTCAACGGTAGAGTACTCGGCTTTTAAGTGCGGCTAGGATCTTTTACACATTTGGATGAAGCGAGGGATTCGTCCATACCATCGGTAGAGTTTGGAAGACCACGACTGATCCTGAAAGGGAATGAATGGAAAAAATAGCATGTCGGATCAACGAAGAGTTCTGAGAATATTTCATTCTTTCCGAATCGGTACAAACCCTTGTGTTCTTTTTTGAAACGGAACAAAATGAATTCAATTTAAAGTTGGGTCGGATGAATAAATGGATAGAGATAGAGCCCTAATGGCTTCAATTTATTGATTATAGGTAAAAAGCAACGAGCTTCTGTTCTTAATTTGAACGATTACCCGATCTAATTAGACGTTAAAAATGTATTAGTGCCTGATACGGGAAGGGATTATCCCATGAACGGATTCTTTATTTTTTAATGAATCCTAACTATTGACATTTTCCATTATGGAATGGAAATGTGTGTGTAGAAGAAACAGTATATTGATAAACAATTCCAAAATCAAAAGAGCGATTAGGTTGAAAAAATAAAGGATTTCTAAGTATTTTGTTATCCTAAACGAACATAAACTTATTCGTTTAAATGGAAAAGAGAGGGTAGAGAATCCGTTGATAAGTTTACCTGTATCCGAGGTATCTATTCGTTTATTACTAGAATACCTCGTTTTGACTGTATCGCACTATGTTTCATTGATAATCCCCAAAATCCTCTACCTTTAGTTCAATTATAATTTCAAATGGAGGAATTCCAAAGATATTTAAAGCTAAATAGATATCAACAACACTATTTCTTATATCCACTTATCTTTCAGGAGTATATTTATGCACTTGCGCATGATCATGGTTTAAATAGAATAAATAGAGATACATCCATTTTGTTGGAAAATGCAGGTTCTAATAAATTCAGCTTACTAATTGTGAAACGTGCAATTGAGCGAATGTATCAGTATGAACAGAATCATTTGATTTTTTTTGCTAATGATTTTAACCAAAATATATTTTTTGGGCGCAACAAGAATTTTAATTTTCAAATGATATCAGAAGGATTTACAGTCATTGTAGAAATTCCGTTTTATCTCCGATTATTATCTTCGCTAGAAAGGAAAAGGATAATTAAATCTCAGAATTTACGATCAATTCATTCAATATTCCCTTTTTTAGAGGACAAATTTTCACATTTAATTTATGTGTTAGAGATACTAATACCCTACCCAGCCCATCTGGAAATATTGGTTCAAACTCTTCGCTACTGGGTAAAAGACGCTTCTTCTTTACATTTATTACGATTCTTTCTCCACGAGTATCGTAGTTCGAATACTCCAAATAAAGCCAGTTCTTTTTTTTCAAAAAAAACTCAAAGGTTTTTTTTCGTCCTATATAATTCTCATCTATGTGAATATGAATCCATCTTCGTCTTTCTTCGTAACCAATCTTCTCATTTATGCTCAACGTCTTCTGGAACCCTTCTTGAACGAATCTATTTCTATGGAAAACTAGAACATCTTGTACTTGTAGAAGCTTTTGCTAAGGCCTTTCAGTCCAATCTATGGTTGTTCAAGGATCCTTTCATGCATTATGTTAGGTATCAAGGAAAATTAATTCTCGCTTCAAA